TATTAATTGAAGATAGGCCACGAAAACTCGAAGAACTCCAGATGAATGTGCAAAAAGAACTTAATTGTATGAACCGAAAACTCAACATTGCTATTACAAGAATTGCAAATCCTTACGGGCACCCTAATATTCTTGCCGAATTTATAGCCGGACAATTAAAGAATCGAGTTTCATTTCGAAAAGCAATGAAAAAGGCTATTGAATTAACTGAGCAAGCGGATACAAAAGGAATTCAAATACAAATTGCAGGGCGTATCGACGGAAAAGAAATCGCGCGTGTCGAATGGATCCGAGAAGGTAGGGTTCCTCTACAAACCATTGGAGCGAAAATTGAGTATTGCTCCTATAGAGTTCGAACTATCTATGGGGTATTAGGAATAAAAATTTGGATATTTATGGATGAAGAATAATAAGAATAAGACTCTACTTGTCTTTACGTTCTATTCTGTGATAGAACAAAAAATGACAAATTCTTTCATTTTTTGATTGAACATAAAAAAATGAGCAGTTCTAAATTCTATAAGGTTAAATAAAAATTTGATTGATCATTTGATATAATTGCTATGCTTAGTGTGCGACTCGTTGGGTTTTTTAGGCTTAGCATTCAAAAAAAAATGGGCGGACCCCAGTATAAGCTAATAACTATAGCACTAATAACCAACTCATCGCTTCGGATTATCTGGATCCAAAGAATCAGTCAAGATATGATATATTGGTCATATCATTATAGCAACTGAAATCTTTTTTTTTGCATTAAGTAAAAGAAAAAAACCAATCTGATTATGAATATATCTAAATTGTGAAGCAAAATAAAAAAGTATGTGGATAAATAGAAGGATGAGAGAAAGAGAGAAAAAGAAATAGCAATGAAATGATATATTATTCCAATATGTAAGGTCTATGAAGCATCTCATAAAGAGCAATGTAATAGAGCATCAATAGAGATTCATCAATAATTAGATGAATATCTGTTCATCGAAGAAAAAATCAAGAGCCTTAAGTCAATAAAGACTGAGAAGGTTGACTCAAGAACAATTTTTTTTTTTTTTTTTATTAAATATTAAAATAAAATTAGTAAAAAATTATTAAATTTAATATTAAATAAATATTAAATTAAGGCTCCATTGGAGAATTCAGACCTAAGCATTAATCGAGAAGCGATGGGGACGACGGAACCCGTGAATGCAGAGGATTCTATTGAAAACGAATCCTAATGATTTATCGGGTAGGATGGCGGAACAAACCCGAGGCCACTTCATTTCTTTTTAGTCTGATTCTGAGAGGTCATGAGTTAACCCGACAACTGAAATAGATATTGAAAGAGTAAATATTCGCCCGCGAAAATTTTATTTTTATTTTATTTGATTGTTAAATTTTTGTCGATCCGATATGAATATGATAAAAAAAGACAAAACAAAATAAAGATTCGTTATAACATTATAACAAAACCAAGATAAGACATTATCTATAAATAGAATCCATGTTTAATTACTTATATATATATCCAATATATATCCAAACAAGATATACAAATTTCTAATAGATCAGATAAAATCTCAAAGCAAAGAATCCCAGGATTCAATCTATTATTCATTAACTACCTGTATATCTTAAGAATAAAATAAAATATTTTTTTAGTCATTTTTTTCGCGAGGAGCTGGATGAGAAGAAACTCTCATGTCCAGTTCTGTAGTAGAGATGGAATTGATAAACAACCATCAACTATAACCCAAAAAGAACCAGATTTCGTAAACAACATAGAGGAAGAATGAAAGGAATATCTTATCGAGGTAATCGCATTTGTTTCGGTAGATATGCTCTTCAAGCACTTGAACCCGCTTGGATTACATCTAGACAAATAGAAGCGGGGCGCCGCGCAATGACACGAAATGTACGCCGTGGTGGAAAAATATGGGTACGTATATTTCCAGACAAACCAGTTACGGTAAGACCTACAGAAACACGTATGGGTTCGGGGAAAGGATCTCCCGAGTATTGGGTAGCTGTCGTTAAACCGGGCAGAATACTTTATGAAATGAGCGGAGTAGCCGAAAATATAGCCAGAAAGGCTATTTCAATAGCGGCGTCCAAAATGCCTATAAAAACTCAATTCATTATTTCAGGATAGGAATATAGAACCAAAGGAAAGAAGTCTTGGGAATAAAAAAAACAATTGCGGGTTTCCTTTTTTTTTTGACAAACAATATTTCTTTTTTTCTTCGTCCTTTGTTACATTGAAAGAAGAGATTAAAAAAATGATTCAACCTCAGACCCATTTGAATGTAGCAGATAACAGCGGGGCCCGAGAATTGATGTGTATTCGAGTCATAGGAGCTAGTAATCGCCAATATGCTCATATTGGTGACGTTATTGTTGCTGTGATCAAGGAAGCAGTACCAAATACACCTCTAGAAAGATCAGAAGTGATCAGAGCTGTAATTGTACGTACTTGTAAAGAACTCAAACGCGACAACGGTATGATAATACGATATGATGACAATGCTGCAGTTGTCATTGATCAAGAAGGAAATCCAAAAGGAACTCGAATTTTTGGTGCGATCGCCCGGGAATTGAGACAGTTAAATTTCACTAAAATAGTTTCATTAGCTCCTGAGGTATTATAAGACGAGACCTCAATATAGTTATAGTATTTAAATTAGAGTATTTAAATGACATAGATTAATTAGTAGATTGTGTCTCACGTATATACCTTTACTAAGTAAAAAAAAAGAACACGTTGGTTATATCAAAATTCGGAGCAACAATAATTTTAGTTTACCATGGGTAAGGACACTATTGCTGACATAATAACCTCTATACGAAATGCTGACATGAATAGAAAAGGAACGATTCGAATAGGATCTACTAACATCACTGAAAACATTGTTAAAATACTTTTACGAGAAGGTTTTATCGATAACGTAAGGAAACATCGGGAAAGCAACAAATATTTTTTGGTTTTAACCCTACGACATAGAAGGAATAGGAAAGGACCATATAGAACTATTTTAAATTTACGACGGATCAGTCGACCCGGTCTACGAATCTATTCTAACTATCAACAAATTCCTAGAATTTTAGGCGGGATGGGGATTGTAATTCTTTCTACTTCGCGGGGTATAATGACAGACCGGGAGGCTCGACTAGAAGGAATCGGCGGAGAAATTTTGTGTTATATATGGTAATCTGTCTGATATCCGAATTGTATCCGAAACTTTCCATTTGTGAAAAAAAAAAAGAAAAAAGCACGGGTTGTCTAATAGAACTCCTCCTGCCCTACAGTAGTTGATACGTCAAGGAAATTTTACCTGGAATAAAAGAACAAAAATAGATTCATGGAGGTTAAATTAGTGAATCCCTTCCATTCCGGATTCCTTTAGATAATGAAGATCTAATTCTAGGTTATGCTTCAGGAAGGATCCGATCGACTTTTATACGTATGCCACCGTGGGATAGAGTCAACAAAAGTGAAGTAAGTGCTTATGATTCAACCAGGGGGCGTATAATTTATAGACTCCGCAACAAGGATTCGAACGATTAGGTAGTTTTTTCAACTTCAAGATTACTTTCAGGGGGATCCAATTCAAGGTTCAAAAATTTCAAGAAACTTATTTTCTTCCAATAAGTGGATTCGGAAAAATTTAAGGAATAACAACTATGAAAATAAGGGCTTCCGTTCGTAAAATTTGTGAAAAATGTCGACTAATCCGTAGGAGGGGACGAATTATCGTAATTTGTTCCAACCCAAGACATAAACAAAGACAAGGATAATCTTTCTATTCTAAAAAGAACTCCCTAAAGAAAATAAACTAATCTTAAAGAAAGCGATGAACAAATAAAAATAGAAGATCTGTTTTGACATGAAATGGATATATCCATATATCTCTGACTTATCTTTATGAAATGATAAAATATGGCAAAACCTATACCAAAAGTTGGTTCACGTAGGAATGGGCGCAGTAGTGCACGGAAAAGTGCACGTAGAATACCAAAAGGAGTTATTCATGTTCAAGCAAGTTTCAACAATACCATTGTTACTGTTACAGATGTACGGGGTCGGGTAATTTCTTGGTCCTCCGCCGGTACTTGTGGATTCAAGGGTACAAGAAGAGGGACTCCTTTTGCTGCTCAAACCGCAGCGGGAAATGCTATTCGAGCAGTAGTAGACCAAGGTATGCAACGAGCAGAAGTTATGATAAAGGGTCCTGGTCTCGGAAGAGATGCAGCATTACGAGCTATTCGTAGAAGTGGTATACTATTAAGTTTCGTACGAGATGTAACCCCTATGCCACATAATGGCTGTAGACCCCCTAAAAAAAGACGTGTGTAGAAATAAACACTAAAGAGATTTCAAGAGAAATAAATGATTCAATGATCTGATCAAATAAAATAATATTGCTATGGTTCGAGAGAAAGTAAAAGTCTCTACTCGGACACTACAGTGGAAGTGTGTTGAATCAAGAACAGATAGTAAGCGTCTTTATTATGGACGCTTTATTCTGTCTCCACTTATGAAAGGCCAAGCCGACACAATAGGCATTGCGATGCGAAGAGCTTTGCTTGGAGAAATAGAAGGAACATGCATTACACGTGCAAAATCTGAGAAAATACCACACGAATATTCTACCATAGTAGGTATTCAAGAATCAGTACATGAAATTTTAATGAATTTGAAAGAAATTGTATTGAGAAGTAATTTGTATGGAACTCGTAATGCCTTTATTTGTGCCAAGGGTCCCGGATATGTAACTGCTCAAGACATCATCTTACCACCTTCTGTGGAAATCGTTGATAATACACAGCATATAGCTAGCCTAATCGAACCAATTGATTTGTGTATTGGATTACAAATCGAGAGAAATAGAGGATACGGTATAAAAATGCCAAAGAACTTTCACGACGGAAGTTATCCCATAGATGCTGTATTCATGCCTGTTCGAAATGCGAATCATAGTATTCATTGTTATGGGAATAATAATGAAAAACAGGAGATACTTTTT